AATCTTTTATACTAGGTAATCTAGTATCCTTATGCATCAAGATAATAAATTCGGTCGTTGTGGTCGGACTCTATTATGGATTTCTGACCACATTCTCCATAGGGCCCTCTTATCTCTTCCTTCTCCGAGCTCGCGTTATGGAAGAAGGAACCGAGAAGAAAGTATCAGCAACAACCGGTTTTATTACGGGACAGCTCATGATGTTCATATCGATCTATTATGTGCCTCTGCATCTAGCATTGGGTAGACCTCATACAATAACTGTCCTAGCTCTACCGTATCTTTTGTTTCATTTCTTCTGGAACAATCACAAACACTTTTTTGATTATGGATCTACTAACAGAAATTCAATGCGTAATCTTAGCATTCAATGTGTATTCCTGAATAATCTCATTTTTCAATTATTCAACCATTTCATTTTACCAAGTTCAATGTTAGTCAGATTAGTCAACATTTATATGTTTCGATGCAACAACAAGATGTTATTTGTAACAAGTAGTTTTGTTGGTTGGTTAATTGGTCACATTTTTTTCATGAAATGGGTTGGATTGGTATTAGTCTGGATACAGCAAAAGAATTCTATTAGATCTAATGTACTTATTAGATCTAATAAGTACCTAGTGTCAGAATTGAGAAATTTTATGGCTCGAATCTTTAGTATTCTCTTATTTATTACCTGTGTCTACTATTTAGGCAGAATACCGTCAACCATTCTTACTAAGAAACTGAAAGAAACCTCAGAAAAGAAAGAAAGGGGGGAAAGTGAGGAAGAAACAGATGTAGAAACAACTTCAGAAACGAAGGGGACTAAACAGGAACAAGAGGGAGCCACCGAAGAAGATCCTTCTCCTTCCCTTTTTTCGGAAGAAAAGGAGGATCCGGACAAAATCGATGAAACGGAAGAGATACGAGTAAATGGAAAGGAAAAAACAAAAGATGAATTCCTCTTTAAAGAGACACAATATAAAAATAGACCCGTTTATGAAACTTATTATCTGGATGTGGATCGGAATAAAGAAAATTCGAAGTTAGAAATATTTAAAGAAAAAAAAGATCTCCTCCGCTTTGAAAAGCCCCCTTTGCCTATTCTTTTCAATTATAATTATAAAGTATGGAATCGGCCATTTCGGTATATAAAAAACAATAGATTTGAAAATGTTATAACCTTAATAAAAAATGAAATGTCACAATATTTTTTTCATCCATGTCAAAGTGATGGAAAAGAAAGAATATCTTTTACGTATCCACCCAGTTTGTCAACTTTTTTTGAGATGATAGAAAGAAAGATGCCTTTGTTCACACTAAAGAAACTCTACCCTGATGAATTGTATACTCATTGGAGTTATAATAATAAAGAAAAAAGAAAAAACCTAAACACCAAAATTATAAATAGAGTCAAGACTCTAGATAAAACTCTAGATAGAAATTCTCTTATTCTGGATATACTCGAAAAAAAAAATAGATTATGTAAATTAAAATTATATTTATATAATAAAAAAAATACAAAAAAAGAATACTTACCTAAGGTATATGACCCTTTTTTGAATAGCGCGTCCCGTGGACAAATTAAAAAATTTTTGTCGCTTTCAATCGAAGACAAAATTTCCATACAAACTTACATAGAAAGAGGTTGTAAAAATAAAATTCGGGATCTCTTTCTTATTTTTAATAACTTAGAATTTGAACAAAAAAAAAATGGATTTGATAGAATAGAAAACAAATCATTAAAAAAAGAAATCCATTTTTTTTTTTTGTTAAACTTAATTAATGAATTTTCTGAAAAACCAACATCAAGATCAAGTTTAAATTTTAAAAAAAAGTATTTATTTCCTGAATATAAACAAGCAAGAATTAATACGGAAGGGCGAAAAAGAGAAATAAAATTTCTATTGAAAAGAGTTCAAGCTGATCCTAACAATAAAGACATTATAAAAATAAAACAATTTATTAGGCTAAAAGAAATCATAAAAAAAGTACCTCGATGGTTATACAAATTAATCGACAATTTTAATTTGGAACAAGAGGAGCAAGAAAACAAAGAACTTTTGGAAAAGAATTCGCCGATTCGTTCAAGAAAAAGCAAACGTGTAGTAGTTTTTAATTATGACCTAGAAGATACCAATACTTCTAGTAATCCCCAGGATCCTAATAATAATGATGATGAAACAGGCGACATTTATTTGATACGTTATTCACAACAATCGGATTTTCGGCGAGACATAATAACAGGCTCGATACGTGCCCAAAGGCGTAAAATAGTTATTTGGAAAGCGTTTGAAGCAAATGTACATTCCCCCACTTTTTTGGACCGAATAGACAAAGGCGTTTCTTTTTCTTTTGATATTTCCGAGCCAATTAAAAAAAATTTCCAAAATTGGCTATGGAAAAACACAGAATTAAAAATTATAGATTATACAGAGAAAAGGGCAAAAGAAAGTACTAAAAAAAAAGCTAAGAAAAGAGAAGAACAAAAAAGAAGAGAGAAAACACGTATAGAAGTAGGAAAAGCCTGGGCTAGGTTTGGAGTTGCTCAAGTAATAAGAGGTCTTTTATTAATAACCCAATCAATTCTGAGAAAATATATTATATTACCATCATTGATAATAGTTAAAAATATCGGTCGTATACTATTATTTCAATTTCCCGAATGGTCCGAGGATTTAAAGGATTGGAAGAGAGAAATGCATGTTAAATGCACCTATAACGGCGTTCAATTATCAGAAAAAGAATTTCCTAAAAACTGGTTAAGAGACGGTATTCAGATAAAGATCCTATTTCCTTTTCATCTGAAACCTTGGCACAAATCTAAGTTTAAGCGACGAGAAACTTATAACTATCCACTGAAAAATAAAGAACAAAAAAATGATTTTTTTTTTTTAACAGTTTTTGGAATGGAAACTGAACTTCCTTTTGGTTCTCCACGAAAAAAACTTTCATTTTTTGAACCTATTCTTAAAGAACTCAAAAAAAAACTTATAAAATTGAAAAATAAATGTTTTAGAGTTCTAATAATTTTAAAAGAAAGAAGAAATTTTTTTATAAATATCTCAAAAGAAAGAAAAAAATGGTTTATTAAAAATAAAAACATTAAATTTATAAAAAAAAAAATAAAAGAATTATCAAAAATGATCCAAATTATATTATTTGGATCGAGACAAATAGAAATATATGAATTGAATGAAAGCAAAAAAGAAAAAACTTTGATAAGAAATAATGAGATAATTCATGAATCATCGATTAACATTGAATCCACGAATTGCACAACTCTTTCTTTGACAAAAAAAAAAATACAAGATCTAACTGATAGAAGAAAGACAATCATCAATCAACTACAAACAATTTCAAAAGACAAAAAAAAAAAGTTTATAAGCCTACATATAAATATTAGTTTTAACAAAATGAGTTATGATGATAAAAGATTGGAATCACCAAAAAATATTAGGCATATTTTAAAAAGAAAAAAAGTTCAACTAATTCGTAAAGCAAATTATTTTATAAACTTTTTCATTGAAAGGATATATATAAATATCTTTTTATATATCAGTAATATTCCTAGAAAAAATGCACAACTTTTTTTTTCTTTTTTTTTTGAATCACCAAAAAAAATTCTTAATAAATACAGTTCCTATAATAACTATATTTACAAAAATGAAACAAATCAAGAAAAAATGGATAACACAAAAAAAAAGAAAACTCAGCTTATTTATACTATAAAAGAGTCACTTTCTAATATTAGTAATAAGAACTCACATACTTTTTGTGACTTATCTTATTTGTCACAAGCATATGTCTTTTACAAATTATTACAAAAAACAGTCTTTAACTTTTATAATTTATATAAGTTAAGATTGAGATATGTCTTTCAATATAATGAAAGATCTCTTTTTCTTAAGAATGAAATAAAGGATTATTTTTTTGGAACACATAAAATATTACATTCCGATTTAAGACATAAGAACCTACGAAATTCTGGAATACATCAATGTAAAAATTGGATAAAAGGTTATTATCAAGATGATTTATCTCAGTCTACGTTAGTACCACAAAAAAGGAAAAATATAGTAAATCAAAACTTTATAGTTCAAAATAAACATTTAAACAAACGTTATTCATATGAAAAAAACCAATTAATTAACTTCGAAAAAAAAAAAAAAAATGTTAAAAAACAACATAGATACAATCTTTTATCATATAATTTTATTAAGTATAAGGATAAGAAAGATTCTTATATTTTTGGATTCCCCTTACAAGTAAATCATAAACAATATATTTTTTATAATTCCAACGAACATAAACGAAAATTTTTTAATACGCCGATGGGTATTCCGATCAATAATTATCTAGTAGAAAATAATATTATAGATATTATAGATATAAAGACAAATCCGGATAGAAAATATTTTGATTGGATATTTCTCAATTTTCGTCTTAGGAAGAAAATCGATATTGGGGCTTGGAGCAATATGGATACTGACACCGACAAGAATAAATATACTAAGATTAGGGCTAATAATTATAATTATAAAATAATTGATAAAATCGACAAGAAAAGTCTTTTTTATCCTACGATTCATCAAAATAAAGAAATCAACCCATCCAATAAAACAAAACTTTTTGATTGGATGAGAATGAATGAAGAAATAATAAGTTGTCCCATATCAAATTTCGAGCTTTGGTTTTTCCCAGAATTTTTAATACTGTATAATTCGTATAAAATTAATTCATGGGACAGACCAATCAAATTTATTTTTAATGTAAACGAAAATGCCAGTGAAAATAAAAACACCACTGTAAAAAAAAAAAGATTTATATCAATTTTTTCAAATGAAAAAAAATCTCTTGAATTAAAAAAAGAAAATCAAAGAGAAAAAAAATGCGCAGTCCAAACAGATTTTGAATCAACTCTTTTAAAGCACGAAAAAGATATTGAAGAAAATTCTGCGGTATCAAAGATGAAAAAAAATAAAAAACAATACAAGAAGAACATAAACATAGACGCAGAGTTTGATTTCTTACTAAAAAGATATTTGCTTTTTCAATTGAGATGGGATGATCTTTTAAATCAAAAAACAATGAATAACATTAAAGTATATTGTCTCCTGCTTAGACTGATAAACCCAAAAGAAGTTACTATAGCCTCTATTCAAAGGGGCGAGCTGAATCTGGATATTTTAATGATTCAGAAAAATTTAACTCTTACAGAATTGCTTAAAAAGGGAATATTACTTATCGAACCCATTCGTCTGTCTATAAAAAAGGAAGGACAATTTTTGATGTATCAAACTATAGGTATTTCTGTGGTTCATAAGAGTAAGTGCACAATTAATCAAAGGCACCGAGAAAAAGCTCATGTTAATAAGAAAAATTCTGATGAATTCATTCCAAAACATCAAAAGATGGCTGAAAATAGAGACAAAAATCATTATGATTTGTTTGTTCCTGAAAGTATTTTATCCCCTAGACGTCGTAGAGAATTGAGAATTCTAATTTGTTTCTATTTTATGAATAGAAATGGTATGTCCCTAAATGTGACATTTTGTAATGAAAATACGGTAAAGAGTCCAGTTTTGAATAAAAGAAAAAGAGATAAAAATACACTAATTAAATTAAAGTTCTTTCTTTGGCCTAATTATCGATTAGAAGATTTCGCTTGTATCAATCGCTATTGGTTTGATACCAATAATGGTAGTCGTTTCAGTATGGTAAGGACACATATGTATCCGCAATTTAAAAATGAATTGACCGTGTACTGAAAAAAAGTTAAATACAGATGGATTTACTTTATTTCACGTGCTGGATTGCGTATATGAAGACAAAAAGAAGCACGCATACGTTTTTTTACATTCCATTCTGATACATGATACTAATTCAATGACATATCAATATCTATAAATGATGAAAAAATATTCGTCATTTATTTTATTTTTAAATTTTAGGGGTAGAATTTTTTATCTTTTGTGAGTGTAGACAACCATCTTTTTGTCTACCTATTCGAATACAATTTTTAAATTGCTAATTTTTAACAAAATTAAGATTGTTTTATTCTATTGTGTATACCAAAAAAAAATGAGTAGCACTATTATTATTATTGATCAATAAAAGTATATAGTAATAAGGGCCAGTGGGGGGAGAGGGGGAAAAGATTTAATTTCATGGTAAAAAAGTCATTCATCTCGATTATTTCGTACGAAGAAAAAGAAGAAAAGAGGGGGTCTGTTGCATTTCAAATACTAAGGCTCACTAATAGGATACGAACACTTTCGTCACATTTGGAATTACACAGAAAAGACTATTTATCTAAGAGAGGCCTCCGTAAAATTTTGGGAAAACGCCAAAGGATGCTGTCTTATTTGTCAAAGAAAAATAGAATACGTTATAAACAATTAATTAATCAGTTAAATATTCGGTACTCAAAAACGCGTTAATTTGATTTGAAGAGTCGTTTTGAATTATTTGATTTATTAGATCTTGAATTTTAATGAACTTATTTTAACTTTCAGTAATTCATGAAAGAATGAACGGAGGAAAAACCTATGAATATACCAGCTGCAAGAAATGACCTCATGATAGTAAATATGGGCCCCCACCACCCATCAATGCATGGTGTTCTTCGACTCATTGTTACTCTCGACGGTGAAGATGTTATTGATTGTGAACCAATATTAGGATATTTACATCGAGGAATGGAAAAAATTGCGGAAAACCGAACAATTATACAATATCTGCCTTATGTAACACGTTGGGATTATTTAGCTACCATGTTCACAGAAGCAATAACCGTAAACGGGCCAGAGTTGTTGGGAAATATCCAAGTACCTAAAAGAGCCAGCTATATCCGAACAATTATGTTGGAGTTGAGTCGTATAGCTTCGCATCTCTTATGGCTCGGTCCTTTTATGGCAGATCTCGGGGCGCAGACTCCTTTCTTCTATATTTTCAGAGAAAGAGAATTAGTATATGATCTATTTGAAGCCGCCACTGGTATGAGAATGATGCATAATTTTTTTCGTATTGGAGGAGTAGCGGCCGATTTACCTTATGGCTGGATCGATAAATGTTTAGATTTTTGCGATTATTTTTTAACAGGAGTTACTGAATATCAAAAACTTATTACACGAAATCCTATTTTTTTAGAACGAGTTGAAGGGGTAGGCATTATTGGGAGAGAGGAAGTAAAAAATTGGGGTTTATCAGGACCAATGCTACGAGCTTCTGGAATACAATGGGATCTCCGTAAAGTTGATCATTATGAGTGTTACGACGAATTTGATTGGGAAATACAGTGGCAAAAAGAAGGAGATTCATTAGCTCGTTATCTAGTTCGAATTGGAGAAATGACAGAATCCATAAAAATAATTCAACAGGCTCTAGAAGGAATTCCGGGGGGGCCGTATGAGAATTTAGAAAACCGATACTTTGATAGAGAAAGGAATCCAGAATGGAATGATTTTGACTATCGATTTATTAGTAAAAAACCTTCTCCTACATTTGAATTGCCGAAACAAGAACTCTATGTGAGAGTTGAAGCCCCAAAGGGAGAATTGGGAATTTTTCTAATAGGGGATCAGAGCGTTTTTCCTTGGAGGTGTAAAATTCGCCCGCCAGGTTTTATCAATTTGCAAATTCTTCCTCAGTTAGTTAAAAGAATGAAATTGGCTGATATTATGACAATACTCGGTAGCATAGATATCATTATGGGAGAAGTTGATCGTTGAAATGATAATTGATAGAACAGCAGTACAAGATATCAATTCTTTTTCTAGATTGGAATTGTTAAAAGAGGCTTATGGAATTATATGGATACTTATTCCTATTTTTACTCCTGTATTGGGAATCACAATGGGTGTACTAGTAATTGTATGGTTAGAAAGAGAAATATCCGCAGGGCTACAACAACGTATTGGCCCTGAATACGCCGGACCTTTAGGAGTTCTTCAAGCTTTAGCTGATGGGGCAAAACTTCTTTTCAAAGAAAATCTCTTTCCATCTAGAGGAGATACTCGTTTATTCAGTATCGGACCATCCATAGCGGTCATATCCATTTTAGTAAGCTATTCAGTAGTTCCTTTTGGTTCTCGCCTTGTTTTATCGGATCTCAATATCGGTCTTTTTTTATGGATTTCCGTTTCAAGTATTTCTCCCATTGGCCTTCTTATGTCAGGATACGGGTCAAATAATAAATATTCTTTTTTAGGTGGTCTACGAGCTGCTGCTCAATCGATTAGTTATGAAATACCATTAACTTTATGTGTGTTATCAATATCTCTACGTGCGACTCGTTAAGACATAAATTTTTCTCTATTTCTTCCTTTATGGCGGAATGAATTGAGTAAATATCTTCATTTTTTATTCAGTATTCGGCTGGATGAACTAAATCAGAAAGTTATATGAGTGAAAGAAAACAGCTTATAGATAAAAATTGGCAGTAAAAAACTTGAGTCTCATTTTCTATGTATAAGAGTTAGAGAGTTGAACGGATAAACATAAGCGGAAGAAAGCGTTTGCCCCAAGATTAGGTAATTAGTCATCCTGACTTGAAGCGGGTTAAAAAGATACACCATAGTGAGTTTTCACTATCGTTTGTATGTATTATCGTACATGGATTACCTTTGATGATTGAACAAAAACGAGTGGATGAGTAGAAACACCAAAATACACAAAGGATTTGTAATGGAGATTATGTAAAATAATATTTCTGCATAATGTACTTAAAGAATATTAATTGGGGCTTTAAGTTGGTAGAAATGATCAGGCAGTACTCCCCACGATTCCGATCCAGAGTATGCTCCTATCCGTCGATTAAATAAATGACTATCGGAAACGAAAAAATCCTTTGTTTTGATTTTGTAAACCCACTTTTCGCAGAAACAGAAAGAAGAATAGAAACGAAAAAAAAAAAATAGAAAGAAATTCAATTATAGTATAAAAAAGAATAAAAAATATATTTTATTTTTTATTCTTTCCTTTCTATATTCATATTTATATAGATAGCATTCGTATCATAATTCATGAATTAATGTATACTTCTTTTCGTAAGTGAAAAGTAAGGGTTATTGATATCTTTATAAGGAGTATTTGATTGAAGAATTAAGTTATTACTCAACAAGGAAAACTTAAAATGATTACTGAAATTTTTAAATCAAAGGATGAGATCAATTCAGAAGCACTTTAATTTTTTTAATTTATATTAAAAAATTTATATTATAAATAATATAAATTATTATTAAAGCAGAACATACAGAATTCAATTGGTCTAATTCGTGATCGTACAAAAAATTTTAATCTTATACATCTTATAAACAGATCAAGATAAAAAATAATACGACCCAACCTTTAGATTTATTTAAGGTCCTCAAGGAGCCGTATGCGGTGAAAATCTCATGTACGGTTCTGGAATAGCGATGGAAACAGTGATGGTATCACCGACTATAATTATCTAATAGTTCAAGTACAGTTGATATAGTTGAGACACAATCAAAATACGGTTTTGGGGGGTGGAATTTGTGGCGTCAACCTATAGGGTTTATTATTTTTCTAATTTCTTCGCTAGCAGAATGTGAAAGATTACCTTTTGATTTACCAGAAGCAGAAGAAGAATTAGTAGCAGGTTATCAAACCGAATACTCAGGTATCAAATTTGGTTTATTTTACGTTGCTTCCTATTTAAACCTATTAGTTTCTTCATTATTTGTAACAGTTCTTTATTTGGGCGGTTGGAATTTCTCTATTCCGTACATATTTGTTTCTGAGTTTTTTGAAATAAATAAAGCATACGGTGTTTTTGAACCGACAATTGATATGTTTATTACATTAGCTAAAACTTATTTGTTCTTGTTCATTCCTATCACAACAAGATGGACTTTACCTAGGATAAGAATGGACCAGCTATTGAATCTTGGATGGAAATTTCTTTTACCTATATCTCTCGGTAATCTATTATTAACAACTTCTTCTCAACTATTTTCACTGTAAAAGAATATCATATGATATTCTATATTTCCTACTTGGATCAAATAAGAGAAAGAAACAAAGATAAAATTATATATATATTCACGATATGTTCCCTATGATAACTGGGTTCATGAACTACGGTCAACAAACAGTACGGGCTGCAAGGTACATTGGTCAAAGTTTCATGATTACCTTATCCCACGTAAATCGTTTACCCATAACTATTCAATATCCTTATGAAAAGGTAATCACCGCGGAGCGGTTCCGTGGTCGAATCCATTTTGAATTTGATAAATGTATTGCTTGTGAAGTATGTGTTCGTGTATGTCCTATAGATCTACCCGTCGTTGATTGGAAATTGGAAACTGATATTCGCAAGAAACGATTACTTAATTACAGTATTGATTTCGGAATCTGTATATTTTGTGGTAACTGTGTTGAGTATTGTCCAACAAATTGTTTATCAATGACTGAAGAATATGAACTTTCTACTTATGATCGTCACGAATTGAATTATAATCAAATTGCCCTGGGTCGTTTACCAATGGCAGTAATTGATGATTATACAATTCGAACAATTTTGAATTCGACTCAAATAAAAAATAAGTAAATCCTTGATTAAAGAAAATTTTTGAATTTCTAGGGTTTAGTTTTGATTTAAAGAAATGAGTTTTTCCTTTTTGTTTGGTCTCAATAATCAAGAACTACAAATATCAACAGGTGATTGGTTGGTAAGAATTACGTCTTAATTTGTATTGAAATTTCATTAATTAATATCTCTGATATTATTTCGAAATGGATAGTTTCGTATTCGAGCAACTCTTACTCTATTCAGAAAAAACATGAAATTTGTACAATAAATGTATCCACATTAATTCACACCTCTTAGGATTTAATGCAAGTAGAAATTTCTTATGAATCATCAATTATTTTTTCTGGTCTGGTTCTCAATAAGGTCATGAAAAAGATTTCGATTTATCTATCTCTTATCTTACATATAATGGATTTGCATGGACCCATACATGATTTTCTTTTAGTCTTTCTGGGATTAGGTCTTATCTTAGGAGGTATAGGAGTAGTATTACTTACCAACCCAATTTATTGTGCCTTTTCGTTGGGATTAGTTCTTGTTTCTATATCTCTATTCTATATTCTATCAAATTCCTATTTTGTAGCTGCTGCCCAACTCCTTATTTACGTGGGAGCTATAAATGTTTTAATCATATTTGCTGTGATGTTTATGAATAGTTCAGAATATTACAAAGATTTTAATCTTTGGACCCTTGGGAATGGGGTTACTTTGCTGGTTTGTACAAGTATTTTTGGTTTCCTAATATCTATTATTACAGATACATCATGGTATGGCATTATTTGGACTACAAGATCAAACCAGATTATAGAGCACGATTTGATAAGTAATAGTCAACAAATTGGAATTCATTTATCAACAGATTTTTTTCTTCCATTTGAATTCATTTCGATAATTCTTTTAGCCGCTTTGATAGGTGCAATTTCCGTGGCGCGCCAATAATAAATCTTTCAAATTATCAACAAATTAAACTTTATTTTGTCTTATAACATTTCTTTCCCTTCAATTATAATTTAAAATTGTTTATGTCTAAAATAGAAATTATTTTATTCGACCTATTCCCAATATATTTCTTTGTTCCATACTTTTTTTATATACTAGTCAATTGAATGCGTTGTCTTATTGTTCATATTATATTTAAATGAATCGAAATTAATAAGGAGTTGGTTAATGATGCTCGAACATGTACTTGTTTTGAGTGCCTACTTATTTTCTATCGGCATATATGGATTGATCACCAGCCGAAATATGGTTAGAGCTCTTATGTGTCTTGAACTTATACTGAATGCGGTTAATATAAATTTAGTAACATTTGCTGATTTTTTTGATAGTCGCCAATTAAAAGGAAATATTTTCTCCATTTTTGTTATAGGCATTGCAGCCGCTGAAGCAGCTATTGGACCAGCTATTGTTTCGTCAATTTATCGTAATAGAAAATCAACTCATATCAATCAATCGAATTTGTTGAATAAGTAATATTAATTATTAAGTAGTATTAACCAAACTATAAAAATTAGAATATTCATAAATTCTAATTAGCATGTATTATACATAATGTATGGTCATGTTTGCGAAAATATAAGAAATCAAAGTATCTTGGTGCTTTCCCACGAGTCGATCCCATCCCTAAGTAGATTGATTAGAAAAATTCTGGTAAATCTAAATCGTTGATTCATCTGGTATCTAAATATATGATTCATTTACTAGATCGAAAATGTTTTATTAAAAAAAATAATCGATAGATCCAATGTCACATTCCGTAAAGATTTATGATACGTGTATAGGGTGTACTCAATGTGTCCGAGCTTGCCCCACAGATGTATTAGAAATGATACCTTGGGATGGGTGTAAAGCTAAGCAAATTGCTTCTGCTCCAAGAACAGAGGACTGTGTGGGTTGTAAAAGATGTGAATCCGCCTGTCCAACGGATTTCTTGAGTGTTCGAGTTTATTTGTGGCATGAAACAACTCGAAGTATGGGTCTAGCTTATTGATACGTTCCAAAAAATCCGACTTGAATACGACTACATTTTATTTTTTTACCTTTACCGACAAAAGCGCGTGCTCAAAAAAATATATTTTTTTTTAGCACGCACTTTTCTGGTCCAAGTGTATCTTGTTTTTACCACGAATTTTTTTCCTTGGTTAACGATAGTTGTAGTTTTTCCAATATTTGCGGGTTCCTTAATTTTTTTATTTCCTCATAGAGGAAATAAGGTAATTAGGTGGTATACCATATGTATATGTATTATAGAACTCCTTCTAACAACCTATGCATTCGGGTATCATTTCCAATTCGACGAGCCATTAATCCAATTGACAGAGAATTATAAATGGATCGATTTTTTTGATTTTTCCTGGAGATTGGGAATAGATGGAATTTCTATAGGACCCGTTTTACTGACGGGGTTTATAACAACTTTAGCTACTTTAGCGGCTCGGCCGGTTACTCGAGAGTCCCGATTATTCCATTTCCTTATGTTAGCAATGTATAGCGGTCAAATAGGACCTTTTTCCTCTCAAGACATTTTACTTTTTTTCATCATGTGGGAATTAGAATTAATTCCAGTTTATCTACTTATATCCATGTGGGGAGGAAAGAAACGGTTGTATTCAGCTACAAAATTTATTTTGTACACTGCAGGAAGTTCCGCCTTTTTATTAATGGCAATTCTAGGTATTTGTTTAGCTGGTTCTAATGAACCAACATTAAATTTTGAAACATCAGCTAATCAATCGTATCCTGTAGCACTCGAAATTCTATTATATATTGGATTTTTTATTGCTTTTGCTGTTAAATCGCCGATTATACCCTTACATACTTGGTTACCAGACACTCATGGAGAGGCACATTACAGTACTTGTATGCTTCTAGCCGGAATCTTATTAAAAATGGGAGCGTATGGATTGGTTCGGATCAATATGGAATTATTACCCCGCGCCCATTCTATATTTTCTCCTTGGTTGATGATGGTCGGCACAATTCAAATAATCTATGCAGCTTCAACATCTCCCGGTCAACGTAATTTAAAAAAAAGAATAGCTTATTCCTCCGTATCTCATATGGGTTTCATAATTATAGGACTTAGTTCTATAAGCGAGACAGGACTAAACGGATCCATTTTACAAATAATCTCTCATGGATTTATTGGAGCTGCACTTTTTTTCTTGGCAGGAACGAGTTATGATCGAATACGTCTCGTTTATCTCGATGAAATGGGCGGAATGGCTATCACACTTCCAAAAATATTTACGACTTTCAGTATGTTATCAATGGCCTCTCTTGCAGTACCGGGCATGAGCGGTTTTGTTGCAGAATTGATAGTATTTTTTGGAATACTTACTAGCCAAAAATTTCTTTTAATGCCAAAAATACTAATTACGTTTGTAATGGCAATTGGAATAATATTAACTCCTATTTATTCATTATCTATGTTACGCCAGATGTTCTATGGATACAAGCTTTTTAATGCCCCAAACTCTTATTTTGTTGATTCTGGGCCGCGAGAATTGTTTGTTTCGATCTCTATTCTTTTACCCATAATATCCATTGGTATTTATCCAGATTTCGTTTTCTCACTATCAGTTGACAAAGTCGAAGCTCTTCTCTCTAATTATTTTTATCCATAGTTTTCGTGAGTAAACCAAAAAATCAAACAAAAATCCTATGATTTTTAAAATTGTTTGTTCGACAATGAAAAAAAAGTCCTTTTTTTTCTCTTAAATTTGAGAAAAATAAAGTAATAATTATATTATTACTAGGTATGTAATCAAGCGAGAACCCTTTAGTTTTGATTTTATTCATTTCCATCAGTTGATTCAAAAAGGTTCTCGCTTGATTACACGAAGTTTTCTTATATACACTTATACTGTTCTATGTTTATTTTGTATTTTTCAAGTACTTTCCTTTCTTAAATTCAATTAGATGTTAATGGAAATGAACCATAACTATGCAACCCTATTCCTAATAAATTAACCCCAAAATAGCATATCCAAATTAAAAGAAAGCCCGTCGAGGCCACAATTGCAGAATTTACACTTTCAAAATTTTTATTTGTTCGAGTATGTAAATAAATTGCAAATATGGTCCAAGTAATAAATGCCCAAGTCTCCTTTGGATCCCAATTCCAATATGATCCCCATGCTTCATTAGCCCATACTGCTCCCGAAAGAATACCTATCGTTAAAAAGATAAAGCCTAAACTAATAATACGATAACTCCAAAGATCCAATTGTTGAATCAATTGAAACCTGTAATAATTCCTAGAAGAAAGAAAAGAAGTGTTTATTAAACAATTATTTTTTTCTATTATGTATTGAATCTCGCCCGGCGCAAATGGCTCCTTTACTAAATTTTTGATTTTAGTAAAAATCCTTATGAAATTTTGAAATGTAATGACTAGAAGAATTAGTGATAATAATGATCCGCATAAGAGAGCTGCATAGCCCAATATCATCATACTTACGTGCATCATTAACCAATGGGATTGGAGAGCGGGTACTAATATTTCGGATCGATTCATTTCAGTTAAAAGACCCGAAGTAGCAAAACCTTGGGTAAAAATAGCACTTGGCGCGGTTATTGCGTTTAAATTTAAATATTTTTTTTTTTTTTTTAAATACGGAACCATATGAATACTGGAGAAACTCCATGAAAGAAAGATTAATGATTCATATAAATTACTTAATGGTAAATGTTGTAAATAAATACAACGAGTAACTAATAATCCTGTTATACAGGAAAAAGTAACCATCATCCCCTTTTCTGACGAATTATATAATCCTACGATTTCATTTACTAATAAGGTTAGTAAATGAATTGTAATTACAATTGAAACGACTGAAAAGGATATATGTGTTAATATATGCTGTAAAGTTGAAAAAATCATAAAAATAAAAAAAAAGGGGGGGGGGAATTGAATTCAGTATAGGACTTACTCTTTTAGAATTTAGAAGAGGCCATGCCGCCACTCGGACTCGAACCGAGATGCTATAGCACTGCTTCCTAAGAGCAGCGTGTCTACCGATTTCACCATAGCGGCTTGTTCGAAATCATAATAACCTTTTTTTATTCAATTGTCGAGAGTGAAGTAATCAATTCAATATAAATTGATTTATTTTTGATTGATCTTCCAGTTGAAACATAGGATCTAAACTTGGCATATTCGTCCTATAATCACTTAAAAATAAAAAAAGTAAAAGGATTTTTTTTTATTAATTGGGTTAAACTAAAAGTTAGGGTATATCTATTGATAATAACTTAAAGAAAGAATGATTTATAAAACACATTTTGAATTTAATTAATTAGTTTGAACAACCTATTAGTGACTACAAATTTTCTATATGCTCTTCTCTAATTAGTTTAATAAAAATATTCAATATATATTTAATACACTAAGTACTAGAGTTATGCTATAAAATATAGACAATAAAATATAATTTTTTTTTATTATCGAATCGATGGGGATTTTTATTTTCCCCATCATAAAAACGATAAAGCATACTCAAAAGAAAGTTAAAATCTTGTTCTTGCATTTATTCTTTATTTCAAAATTTCAAAAAAAAAAAATGAAAAAAAAAAATTCTTGTGTATACTTAAATTTAAATAAAAATGCTATACCCTTTTTTTTTTCATTTTTTTTATAAATTATAAAAGCGAAACAAATGAAATTTACGATTGCTATTGATCGGTTCAAAACATTATAGAATATAAATATTTATATTTAGATATTTTTTATTTTCATTTTATATATTTATATTAACCTATTTAAATATATAAATATTAACTTAATAGAATATTATTTTATTATATTATTTTATTATAATTAAAAAATTTTTTCTAACTTGTAATATAAAATAAAACTTAGAAATAAATTAGAAACAAATTAGACTTACTGTTTTTCGAATCAAAACAACTCAGATTATTCCAATCTTTGATTATTTATTTGTTGCATAAAAAAAACTTTTTGAATTCCTTGTAGAAAGAGATTTACCTAACGAAAAGGCTTTCAATGCTGCCCAATATCCTTTCTTTTTCCAAATATTTTTACGAATACGTTTTTTTGAGATAGAAGTACGTTTTTTCGGAACTGCCATTAAAAAATTATAATAAGTTTTTAGTTTCTATAGTTGGATGTCAAAGACATCTATTATCTAGTGTTCAAAACCAATTGTTCTTTATTATACAGCTATTTATTCATTTTATAGATTGTACTCCCTTCATAAAAATATGAATTATAGAAAAAAAGCGTAAATATAGTACTAAATATAGTACTAGGAATAAAATATATATTTTATTTTTATTATTTTATTTATATTTTTTATTATAAATAATAAAAAAACGATTTTTTCTATTCCAGACAATATCGAATAATTAATATTTATTTTATTGTTTCTCTTATATCCTCATTCAAATCCATATCTATAAAATTCGCTATGTCATAAAAATCTAATTGATTAAATTTGATCTGATAATCAAAAAAAAAAATACAAAAAAGGACTGTGTACCCTTCTTTAATTTTAATATCCCCGTATAGTTTATTTTTTTTTGTATTGTAGCGCTACATGCATTTATACAGATAATAAAATGGTGCTAAAATACATACTAAAAAATACCGAAAGTTTTAATAAACCAACCCCTATACCTTTACCTTATTAATTAAAAATTTTATATTTTTTCTATTAATTTTTAATTTAATTGGCCAGGCTCACAAAAAAAGAGTACATATAATTTTAAAAGTGACGATATAAAATAAATCGTTTTATAAAAGCTATTTTTTTTTTTTATTATTAATTCCTCCTTTTAATTTGAGGTAAAGTCAAGTCTTGTATGTCATAGTTTGATGATCATAGTCTTTACTAAAAAAATAAAAGACAATCAACTCAGTTCCAAAAATAAATTCAGTTCCAAAAATCAATCGGTTAATGATAATGATTATGAATACCCCAAACTAAAATAAATAACTTTTCTGGGAAAAATTATAGTTTTTTAGGATTCAGATCAAATACTTCTTTTCGTGTAATTATTTATCCTTTCTCTATAGATATATAAATTGTTGTAATACTTAATAATACGTAATAATAATTAAGATGAAAATGTAAATTTTCATTTTTTTCATCAAATTTTACAAAAAGTACTATGTTTATTTTTTTTATTTTTCAATAGTAATTTTTTCATATCATTTGAATAATCTCTTGATTTGATGAAATTTTTAAAATAGTTAAAAAGGATTCAAAATAATTAAGGCTAGAAAATTCTATATTTTGTATATTTTAATTTTTTATTTTATTAACCGATCCTTTATCATTTAAAAAAAAAAAATAAGAGCAGGTAAATCAGAAACAATTAATTAAGATAAAAATAAAAAGATTTTTATGGAATATACATATCAATATTCATGGATTTTACCTTTTATTCCCCTTCCAGTTCCTATATTAATAGGAGTAGGACTTCTACTTTTTCCAACGGCAACAAAAGATCTTCGCCGTATGTGGGTTTTTCCTAGTGTTTTATTCTTAAGTATAGTTATGAGTTTTTCAACCTATCTATTTATTGAACAAAAAAATAACCCTTCTGTCTATCTATCTATATGGTCTTGGACTATCAATAATGACTTTTCTTTAGAATTTGGTTTTTTGGTTGACCCGCTTACTTCTATTATGTTAATATTAATCACTACGGTTGGAATTATGGTTCTTATTTATAGTGACAATTATATGTCTCATGATCAGGGATATTTGAGATTTTTTGCTTATATGAGTTTTTTCAATACTTCAATGTTAGGATTAGTTACTAGTTCTAATCTGATACAAATTTATTTTTTTTGGGAATTGGTTGGAATGTGTTCTTATCTATTAATCGGTTTTTGGTTCAACCGGCCTACTGCAGCGAATGCTTGTCAAAAAGCGTTTGTAACTAATCGCGTCGGAGATTTTGGTTTATTATTAGGAATTTTGGGTTTTTATTGGATAACGGGCAGTTTAGAATTTTGGGATTTGTTTGAAATATTCAATAACTTGGTTTATAATAATGAAGTTAATTTTTTATTTGCTACTTTGTGTGCCTTTCTATTATTTGCTGGTGCAATTGCTAAATCTGCTCAATTTCCCCTTCATGTATGGTTACCCGATGCTATGGAAGGGCCTACCCCTATTTCAGCTCTTATACATGCCGCTACTATGGTAGCGGCCGGAATTTTTCTTGTCGCCCGGCTTCTCCCACTTTTAATAGTTTTACCCTACATAATGAATCTAATAGCTTTGATAGGTGTAATAACCTTACTTTTAGGGGCCACTTTAGCTCTTGCTCAAAAAGATATTAAGAGAGGTTTAGCTTATTCTACAGTGTCTCAATTGGGTTATATGATATTGGCTTTAGGTATGGGTTCTTATCGAGCTGCTTTGTTTCATTTGATTACTCATGCTTATTCCAAAGCATTGTTGTTTTTAGGATCTGGATCTATTATTCATTCAATGGAAACTATTGTTGGCTATTCTCCAGATAAAAACCAGAATCTGGTTCTTATGGGAGGTTTAAGAAAACATGTACCGATTACAAAAACAGCTTTTTTAGTGGGTACACTTTCTCTTTGTGGTATTCCACCTCTTGGATGTTTTTGGTCCAAAGATGAAATTCTTAATGATAGTTGGTTGTATTCACCAATTTTTGCAATAATTGCTTTTTCCACCGCGGGATTAACTGCATTTTATATGTTTCGGATCTATTTACTTACTTTTGAGGGACATTTAAATGTTTATTTTCAAACTTACAGTGGCAAAAAAAAAAGCTCGGTCTATTCAATATCTTTATGGGGTAGAGAGGGGCAAGGGGTGATTAAAAAGAATTTTTGCTTATTACCTTTATTAACAAGGAATAATGATGAAAGGATTCCTTTTTTTTTCAAAAAAAAATATGGCAGTAATAGTAATGTAAGAAATATGACGGTTCCTTTCTTTACTATTCCTTATTTCGATACTAAGAACTTTTTTTCGTATCCCCATGAGCCGGGCAATACGATGTTATTGCCTATGCTTATATTAGGTCTATTTACTTTATTCATTGGAGTTATCGGAATTCCTTTCTTCAATCAAGAAGGACTGCGGGTGGATATATTATCCAAAGTGTTAACTCTGTCTATAAACCTTTTACATCAAAATAAAAAAAAATGGATGGATATGGATTGGGATTGGTATGAATTTCTAACAAATGGAACTTTTTCAGTCAGTATAGCTTCTTTCGGAATCCTGAAAGCATCCTTTTTATATAAGCCTCTTTATTCATCTTTACAAAATTTTAATTTCTTTAATTCATTTATTAAAAGTATTCCTAATAAACTGAAATTTATTAGAGATAAAATAATATCTGTTATATATGCTTGGTCATATAATCGTGGTTATATAGATTTTTTTTATATAACCTTCTTAACTCAAGGTATAAGATTATTTTCTGAAGTAATTAATTT